ATTATTACTATATAAAATCAGCATTAAGTTGTAATACTGGGGAAAAAGTCTTTAATTACGAGAGGAAGTATTTTAACATTAGAATTTAATTTGAAGAGAAAGTGGCAAAATTTCGATTAACAAATTCGCATGGGAAAATTATATAATAAGATAAAGTGTCGTGGCAAAACAGTTCTTATGTAAGTATAATTATATTATTTTGGGAAGGCAATTTTATTGTAGTTTGTCGTATTAAAAAGGTATGATTTTTAAAAATGAGCCTTTAAAAAAAGTGCTAACAGCGGCGAAATTACTATAATAAAATAATGAGAAAAGTGAGTCAGGAGAAAAATATGTCTAAGAACCATGAAGAGATGTATCCATATAGGGAATGTGTAAGACCAAGAATCAAGCTCCACCCGGACTAAAAGGGTCTACCCCGGTAGGGGTAACGGTAACGGGCATATATGGGTGTCAGGTGAAAGGGAGAGAGATAAAAGACTACCAGGGGTGGATCTGGCAGGCTGATAAGAACATGAGGTGATATGTACCAATATAACGGGTGCGACCAAAGGCCTTGGAAAAAGCTAGTAGGGAGGGATGGTTCCGGGCCATTGAGATGGACTTGAAGGTGTAACCAGTGGCCTCTTAAAAGGCATTCTGGGAGGAGTTACAATATATGGACGTGAAAAGCAGGACTGTATGCCTGAAGTGGAAGGATAGAGGATTTCACGGGCTGACCTAAACCAAGGGACACCATTAGGAACGGGATAGTCATGATTACCAATAATGTATATTCATGATGCATGGAACGTTAGAGAGATGAGGTAACAAATCGTCTGTTCGGTACTACTGTTTTATACAAATTAATTATAGAATAATTCTGGTTTAATAGGCGTGGGGCAGATCATTAATGTATGATTATACATAGTGAAATAAAGACTATAATGTAGATAGTACATATATAGCCGAATCTCGGAATGAAAGTTCTGGGGGGGAGGGGGGGGTACCCAGAGAGTATATTTTTGTCAGAGAATAGTTTAATATAAAATTCTGGTTTTGGGGACCAGAGATGGATGTCCTTCTTTGATGCTTTAGGGGGTGACCCGTCTTTGATTTACAAGAGCAATGCTTTATGGGTGTAAGCTACTAGAGCAGTTATTCATCATTATGATTTTGTTTTCGGTTCAGCCGAGAAGTGGGTTTATAATAAAGAAGGAGAAGTAGAAAATTGAAGCTATCTGGCTAATGAGAATAAATGGTGGTTCTACTGGTTTAGTGGCTGTTCATGTAATGGTAACGAAAGTGGCAATTAATGTTCAGAATAGGGTTTGTGCTAGTGGGCGAAAAGTTATAGATCGTACAAGAGAAGTGTGGGTGAATGGCGCCGTGATTAGGATGGTGACTGATATGAGCAAGGCTAATGTGCCTCCTAGTTTGTTTGGGATTGATCGTAGGATGCCGTAGGCAAATAGGAAATACCATTCTGGTTTAATATGTTTGGGTGTAATTAGTGGGTTAGCTTTAGAGAAATTTTCTGGGTCGTTAAATAGGTCGGGTATGAATGATAGGATTATGAATATTAGTATAAATATAGAAGTAGTTATTAGTATATCTTTATAAGAGTGATATGGGTGGAACGGAATTTTGTCAATATCTGAGTTGGTGCCGAGTGGGTTACTTGAGCCCTCGTTGTGCAGTAGAATAATATGGATTGAGGTTAGTGAAGCGATAGTAAAGGGGAGGATAAAGTGTAGGGCGAAGAAGCGGGTAAGGGTGGGGTCGTTGACTGAGAATCCGCCCCAAAATCATGTTGTTACTGTGGTTCCTAAGTATGGAATTGCGGTGAGAAGGTTTGTGATTACTGTTGCTGCTCAGAATGATATTTGTCCTCATGGGAGGACGTAGCCAAAGAATGCTGTTGCTATGAGGGAAATTAATAGAGCGGTTCCTGAGAATCATACATTTTTATTCATGTATAATCCGTAGTAGAGTCCGCGTGCGATGTGAATATAAATGCAGATGAAAAATACGGATGCGCCGATTGCGTGAATATTTTGTATAATTCACCCGTATGGTACGTCTCGCATGATGTGGATTACTGATGAGAAGGCTAGGTTAATATTAGCTGTGTAGTGAATTGCTAGGAAGAACCCGGTTATGATTTGTATTATCAGACAGGTTAACAGTATGGAACCAAAGTTTCACCAGGTGGAAATGTTTGATCCGACAGGAAGGAGGTTGGAGATAAGGAGGGTGTGTTGGTTGGACATGTTTTTGTAGTTGATATACAACGGTGGTTTTTCAGACCTCAAGACTCACAGAAGAGCAAAAATTATGTTTATAATAAACTACCTATTCGGTATTATTTTGTTGTTTGTGATGTTCAGTGTTGCAGCCCTTGGTATAACCTTCGTCCCCTATCAGGGGGTGATTGCTCTTATAGGGGTTTCCTTTTTTTGTTGTGTGTTGATGGTTTTGTTAGGTCGTACATTTGCCGCTTTGGTAATATATATTGTGTATTTGGGGGGTTTAGTTGTGGTATTTGGTTATTGTGTGAGTGTTGAAAAAGATAAGGATAATATGGGGGTTAGTAGTTTTAAGTATATTATTGTGTTTTTAATGGTTGGTATGGCTTGTCTGTATGGTGGTTTTAGTGGTTTATTGGTGTATTTTGGTTTAGAGGATTTGGTATGTTTAGAGGTTAATGGTGGTAGTGTTTTTTATTGTAAGGGTGGTGTTGGTTTGATTATTTGTTCTTGAGGGTTGTTGGTAGTGTTGTTTTCTGTCTTGATTATTTTGAGCTGATCTCGTTTGGGTGGATTGCGTCCTTTTAGGTTATTAGGAGTGTAAGTGATAGGAATATGGTGATGGTAAATGTAGTCAGGTAGTTTTTAATTATATTTTTTTGCTGTGTTGTGAGGTGGATTATTGGGATTAGTGTGTTGGATAAACCTTTTGGCCCTCAAGTTTCTAAAGCTCAAAGGTCTACAAGGTCTATTGAGGTTTGTTGACTAGTTTTTAATGTATTTATTGTGATGGTTCGGTGTGGGATTGTGAAGAAAGCTAGTTGGTTGAAGAAAGTGTTTAGTGTTTTTGATTTTTTTGGTGGTGAGTGGCGGGAGGTGAGGGACAGGTCTTTTGATATGATGATTCCCACTAGTGTGGCAATTAGTGCTGAAAGTTTAATTGTTTTTGGTATTGTTGTTAGTGCTGTGTTTTGTAGTGTTGTTAGTTTGGTTATAGTGCCTGCAAGGACGGATATAATAGTTAGTCGAATAAGGGGGTAAATGGTGGAGCTTGTTTCTTTGTGGATATTATGTTTGATTCGTGGGTAATCGGTTAATGTGAGTAGGATAATTCGTGTACTGTATGAGGCAGATAGAATTGTGGCAGTTAATGTGATGGTTAAAGCTCATGAGTTAGTGTGGGAAATCATTATAGTCTCAATAATAGTGTCTTTTGAATAGAACCCGGAAAGGAATGGTGTTCCCATTAATGATAGGTTAGCGATAGTTATAAAAGATGTTGTTATTGGGGTAATATTAAGGAGGCCTCCTATTATTCGTACATCTTGTTCATTGTTTAAGTTATGAATAATAGACCCTGAACACAAGAATAAAAGTGCTTTGAAAAAAGAGTGTGTAATTATATGTAGAAAGGCTAAGGATGGTTGATTTAGGCCAATTATTGTTATTATTAGGCCTAATTGGCTGGTGGTGGATAGTGCAATAATTTTTTTAATATCATGGTGTGTGGTTGCTGAAGCGGCTGCAAATATTGTGGTTGTTGCTCCTAGTATTAGGCAGATGGCTGTAATAGTCTTGCTATTTTGTAAGATTGGATTGAGTCGAATTAGTAGAAAGATACCAGCCACAACCATTGTGCTAGAATGGAGTAGGGCTGAGACTGGTGTTGGGCCTTCTATGGCTGAAGGGAGTCAAGGGTGTATGGTGAATTGTGCGGATTTCCCTGTAGCTGCAGCTAGTAGGCCTACTATTGGGATAATATTTGTTTTGTATAGATTTAGGGTTTCTTGAAAGTTTATTGATGATGCTGCTATTAATCAGGCGGCTGTCATGATAAGGCCAATATCGCCTATTCGGTTATAGATGATGGCTTGCAAGGCTGCTGTATTAGCGTCTGATCGACCTCCCCACCAACTGATTAATAGGAAGGATATGATTCCAACTGCTTCTCATCCGATAAACAACTGGTATATATTGTTTGCTGTGATGATGACTAGTATCGAAATTAGGAAAGTTATAAGATACTTAATAAATTTATTGATATTTGGGTCAGAGGCCATATATCAAGTAGAAAACTCGGAGATAGATCATGTGATGAATAAAGTAATAGGAATGAATATTAAAGATAGTGTGTCTAATGTGAGTGAGATATTAATATTTTCTGTGGGTATGAAGATTAGAGGTGTTGAAGATAGTGTGAGTTCGTTGTTGTTTAGTATGTGGTTGATAGGGATTAGGCTAATAAGGAACATTAATATTAGTTTATTCTTTATATCATTAATGTTTATTGTAGGTGGTTGAAGAATAGAGAGGGTCGTGGAGAAGATAATGGTTATAATAATTGTTGGGATGATAAGGTTCATGTTCTACTACTTGGATTTGCACCAAGGGTTTTGGTGCCTAAGACCAGCGGAATACTTTTATCCTTTAGTAGAGGGGGCTGGATGGTTAGTGCCAGGTTAAAGATTTAGCAGATCTTATGACCCCCTCCGGTGTGTGAGGAGACTCCTATTGTCAAGTTCACAGCTTGATATTTTTTTTAAATTACGCACACTATACTACTAGTTCTGGTTTTAGGGAGATTAATATAAGGGGGATAATATGAAGTGTTATAAGTAGGTGTTCTCGTGAGTGTATTGGTTGAGTTGGGGTATTTAGTATGGTGGTGCCTATTTGTGTTGATAAAAATACGTGTAGGGAGTATGAGGCTGTAATTAATATTAATAGGCCGAATAGGATAATTGTTATTGGGGATCAGTTAAAAATGGAAGATGCAATTAATAGTTCGCTTGTAAAGTTTATGCTTGGTGGGGTAGCAATGTTTATAAGATTAGCTAATAGTCATCAGGTTGTAGTTATTGGTAGAATACTGTGAAACCCTCGGGTAAGAATTAAAATACGGGTTTGAGTACGTTCATAAGTGATGTTTGCTAGACAGAAGAGTGCTGATGAAGTGAAACCATGGGCAATTATTATAGTTATTGATCCGGCTAGGCTTCATTGTGTTTGGATGGAGATTGCAGCGGCTACTAAGCCTATGTGGCTAATAGAAGAGTATGCGATTAATGATTTTAGGTCTGTTTGTTGTAAACAGGTTAGGCTTGCTAAAGTAGCCCCCCACAAAGATAGGACAACGAGTGGGATGAATGTGTTTGTGTTTAGGGTGGGCAATGTTTGTGATATTCGAATAATGCCGTATCCTCCCAGTTTTAGTAGGATTGCGGCTAGAACCATAGATCCGGCAATGGGGGCTTCGACGTGAGCTTTTGGTAGTCATAAGTGTAAACCATAAATTGGTATTTTTGCTAAGAAGGCGGTTAGGCAGGCTAGTCATAGGATTAGTCCTGTTCATTGATTATTTGGTTGAGTAGTTTGTGAGAATAAGGTTGGAGAATTTGTTATATTGTTGAGGAATAGGGTGGCTATTAGAAGGGGCATTGATGTTGTTGTGGTGTATAATATGAAGTATGTGCCTGCTGTTAATCGTTCGGCTTGTTGTCCTCATCGTGTAATAATGATAAGGGTTGGAATTAATGTGGCTTCAAATATAACATATATCAGGGTTAGGGTGTAGGCTGTGAATGTCAAAGAGATAAATAGTTGTAGTAAAATTAGTGTTGTTAGAAACACTCGTTGTCGTTGTACTGGTTCTTTAGATAGTGTGTGTTGACTGGCTAGCATAGTTAGTGGTATTAGTCAATAGGATAGTGTAAGTAGGGGAGCTGAAATGTGATCTAGAGACAAATATATGTTGGATGTTGGCGTTAGTATTTTAAGGCTGAGGAAGGCGAGTATGAATGAAAAAGAGGTCGTTGTTTGGATTAATGTTTTTGGTTTAAGAAATAGGGTTGTTGGGATTAGTATTGTAGTTATATAAATGAGTTTAAGCATTATAAAAGGTTAAGGTTTTTTAGGAAGTCGTTTCCGTGTGTTCGTGTGATAGCTACAACCAGGCTTAAACCCACTGCTGCGCTACATACTGAGATGGTAAGAAGGATGGTGGGTATTGGGATTTGTGATAGTGTAAGGGAGGAGGAGGTGAAAATTACCAGTATTGTAAATAGAAGAATTATTATTGTTTCTAGACATATAAGGGCTAGTATTAGGTGTTTATTTTGTATGGAGAAACTAGTTAGAATAATTAAAAAGGTTAAGTTTAGTGTGATTTTGGTTAATTCCACTACTATGGCTTAAAGTGATTAAGTTCTCCTGAGTCGAAATCAGGTGTCTGGTTAGACTACCTTAGTATTCTGTTCATTCTAGACCTCCTTGTAGTCATTCGTATAGTAATCCTAATGTGAGGGTTGTTAATAGGATTGTGGTCAGTGTTATGGTGGTAGTGGGTGGATTAGTGTTAGTGCTTCATGGGATGGGTATTAGTAGAATAATTTCTAAATCAAATAAGATAAATAAAATGGCGATTAAGAAGAATTGAATGGAAATCGGGGTCCGGGCATCTCCTGATGGGTCAAAGCCGCATTCGTATGGTGAGAGTTTGTTGATGTCCGGTTTTATTGTCGTAAATATATTGATTGTGTACAAAAGGATTGCCGTTAATAATGATATTGTAATTAGGATACTTATGTCAATTATTTCTTCCCTGTTGGGGCTAAATGCTTGGAAGGCATTTGTACTTTTATACTAAAGAAATAGGAGCCTCATCAGTATACTGAGATGTATAGAAATAGTCATACGATGTCAACAAAGTGTCAGTATCAGATTGCTGCTTCATATCCGAAGTGGTGAGTTACTGTGAAGTGGGATTTAGCTAGTCGTACTATACAGACTAATAGGAAAGAGGTGCCAATTATAACATGAAGTCCGTGAAAGCCTGTTGCTACAAAGAATAAGGAGCCGTACACACTGTCTGAAATAGTAAAAGGGGCTTCTTGGTATTCGGATAGTTGAAGGGCTGTAAAGTAAATGCCCAGGGCGATGGTGATTATTAGGGCGTGTATCGCTTCTTTTTTATTGCCTTTTATTATTGTATGGTGAGATCATGTAATGGTTGCCCCTGAGGATAAGAGGACAGCTGTATTGAGCAGAGGGACTTCTATTGGATTAAGCGGGCTGATCCCAATGGGTGGTCATTCTGCTCCTAGTTCTGGGGTTGGAACTAGGCTTACATGGTATAAGGCTCAGAAAAAACCCAGAAAAAAAAACACTTCTGATGTAATGAATAAGATTATTCCGTAGCGTATGTTTTTTTGTACTCCTTTGGTGTGGTGTCCTTGGTAGGTACTTTCTCGAATAACATCCCGTCATCATTGTGCTATGGTTAGTATTAGGGTTAGTAAACCTAACTTTAACAAAGTGGTGGAAGAAGTGTGGAACCAGATGGTAAGCCCGGAGGTTAGGAGCAATGAGCCCACGGCCCCTGTTAGGGGCCATGGGCTGGGATCTACTAGGTGATATTGGTGTAGTTGGTGAGTCATTATGTGTTTTCTTGTAAGTAGAGGGTAATTAATAGTACGAAGACATATGCTTGGATACAAGCTACTGCTAGTTCTAACAGAGTTAGTAGAAGTAGGAGGGTTGATGTTAGTGCGCTGAGGGTGATGTTTGTGTGGATAAAGTTGAGTGCGGTTGAGCTGATTATGTTGATAAGGAGGTGGCCTGCTGTGATGTTGGCTGTAAGACGTACTCCTAGTGCCAGTGGTCGTATAAAGAGGCTTATAGTTTCAATTAGGATTATAAGTGGGATTAGAGGGGTTGGCGAACCTTCTGGGAGCAGGTGGGCTAATGTAATTGATGGTTTTTTTATTATGCCGGTTATGACGGTGGCTATTCATAGTGGTATGGCTATGGCTATGTTTATGGATAGTTGAGAGGTGGTAGTAAATGTGTATGGTAGTAAACCTACGAGGTTTGATAATAAAATTAGGAGTAATAGACTGGTTAAGATGCGACATCATTTTTGTCCATCAGGAGTTAATTGGTTGGTTATATTGGTTATAATGGTCTTTAGTAATCAAAGAAGGGTTGTTGTTATGCGGTTTCCTAAGAGTTTAGGTTTATTATGGATTAATATAACCGGGATCAGTATTGATAAGAGGATGGTGGGGGTGTGAATAAATTCTGGGCTTGCGAATTGTTCAAATATATTTATATTCATGGCAGGTTTAATGTTAGTTTTTTAGGTTTAGTGTTTAATGCGTTTGTTGTAATTTTGTTAATAGATAGGGTTTTAGTTTTTTGTACGATTAGGTGGAGTATTAATCACACTCATAAGTAAATTAAGAAGATGTAGATTATGCTTAGTTGTGGCATATCATCAAGGAAACCGTGTTTCTTCTCCAACTTAAAAGGTTGATGCTTTAGAAAGCTTCTTGATGATTGTTTTGAGGCTAATCAGATTTCAAATTGATTTAGTGGGATTGCCTCTACTGCAATTGGTATGAAGCTATGGTTAGCTCCACAGATTTCTGAGCACTGTCCGAAGAATACACCGCTTCGTGATGTTGCTAGGGGGAGTTGATTTAGGCGTCCTGGTACTGCATCTACTTTTACTCCCAGTGATGGGACTGCTCATGAGTGAAGTACATCTTCTGCAGTTACTACAACACGAACTTGGAGGCCGGCTGGTATGACCATGCGGTGGTCTACTTCTAGTAATCGTGGTGAGCCATTTTGTAAATCTAAGGTTTGGATTATGTATGAGTCGAATGAGATGGGGACTCCGTCTGAGTATTCATAGTTTCAATACCATTGATGGCCCGTTGTTTTGACAGTTAAATGTGGGTCAAAGACTTCTTCTATTAGGTACAAGGATCGCACTGATGGTAGGGCTGTTAGGATAAGGATTATAATAGGGGCGGCTGTTCATGCAGCTTCTAGTTGTTCTACTTCTTCAGTGGGGTCATTGTGAGTTAGAGCTGTTGTGGTTGCGGTAATGGCAAATATTGAAATTACTAATGATATGAGGCATGTAAGTAGTAGTACGTGGTCGTGTAGAAAGATAACTTCTTCTATCGCTGGGCTTGCGGCTTCTTGTAGTGAGAGTTGGGTTGCGTAAGGCATGTGAGAACCACAATGGTTGTGATTTGGCTATGACAGGGCCATGTAATAATGTTTACTAGGTTCTCGAGGGGAAAGCATAGATATGCGGTTAACTTGAAATTAACAGATGGTGGTTTCGATCTGCCTCTTCTCGGGTCAGGGTCATTCTATGTAGGATATATATTCTCGGATTGGGGCATAGGTGTTATTTAATATATATGTCGGTTCAATATTTGTATGAAGTGGGGGTGGTGTTCCGTAGAACCACTCTACATGGTTTTTTTTTCCTAGAGAGGGTTGTGGTTCTCGTTTACGTGCGAAGGCTTCTCATACAATAAATATGGATATAAGCACTGCAATTAGAGAGATTGTTGAACCAATTGATGAGATGGTGTTTCATAGGGTAAAGGCGTCTGGAAAGTCTGAGTAACGGCGAGGTATGCCGGATAGACCCAGGAAGTGTTGTGGGAAGAATGTTATGTTTACTCCGGTAAATATTACTCAGAATTGAGTTTTTGTTAGAGTTTGATTTAACGCATATCCGGTGAATAGAGGGAATCAGTGGGTGAGTCCTCCCATGATGGCGAATACGGCCCCTATAGAGAGTACATAGTGAAAGTGTGCTACAACATAATAGGTGTCGTGTAGGACAATATCTAGAGACGAGTTTGCTAGGATAATTCCAGTTATACCGCCAACAGTGAATAAAAAGATGAACCCTAGCGCTCAATAGATTGGGGTTTGTCATTTAATTTGGCCGCCTGCCAGTGTAGCTAATCAGCCGAATACCTTAATACCTGTGGGGATGGCAATAATTATTGTTGCTGCGGTGAAATAGGCGCGGCTATCAATGTCTAGGCCAACAGTGAATATATGATGGGCTCACACTACAAAGCCCAGGATTGCAATAGATATTATTGCTCAGATCATGCTAGTATAGCCAAAGGTGTTTTTTTTTCCTGTATAAAAGGTAATAATGCTTGATACGATGCCAAATCCTGGTAGAATAAGAATGTAGACTTCTGGGTGTCCGAAGAATCAGAAAAGGTGTTGGAATAGGATTGGGTCTCCTCCTCCGCAAGGGTCGAAGAAAGATGTATTAAGATTTCGGTCGGTTAAAAGCATAGTAATTGCGGCAGCTAGTACGGGTAGAGCTAGAAGGAGTATAATAGCAGTGATTAAAACGGATCAAACAAATAGGGGGATGTTAAATATAGGTATTGGTTTGGGTTTTATATTGATACATGTTGTAATAAAATTGATTGCCCCAAGGATGGAGGAGGCACCTGCTAGGTGCAGTGAGAAAATGGCTAAGTCAACTGATGGGCCGGAGTGGACTAGATTTCCTGATAGGGGCGGGTAGGCTGTTCATCCTGTGCCTACGCCAGCCTCAACATATGAAGAAGACAAGAGGAGGAAGAGTGCTGGTGGTAGTAGTCAGAAGCTTATATTATTTATTCGGGGGAAGGCTATGTCTGGGGCTCCAATTATTAAAGGGATAAGTCAGTTACCAAATCCGCCGATTATGATTGGTATAACTATAAAGAAGATTATAATAAATGCGTGGGCAGTTACTAACACATTAAAAATTTGGTCGCTGCCAAGTAGGGATCCGGGCTGGGTAAGTTCTATGCGTATTAGGATGCTTAAGCAGGCCCCAATTAGGCCAGATCAAGCCCCAAATAAGAGATATAGGGTTCCAATATCTTTGTGGTTGGTTGAGAATAATCAACGGGTGATAAACACGGGTAGTATGGCTGAGATAGCGGTAGGCTGTAAACCTACACACAGGATAAGGTCCTTGCTGCCAGGTATGTGGTGTGGGTAATATTATTTTATTATGTGTATTTCATTATTAGAAGTATTAAATAGGAAGTGTGGTAATAAAATGATTTCATATTTAGTTAAGACTTATGGTTGGTTATAATATAAATAATGTATATTTTATATTTAATGGTGTTTAATGGTTATTAATTGTGAAAAACTTGGACTTATATGAAGTGCGGTGTAAAATTAGGATGTTTCCAGCGGTTAATTGGTAGTAAGTAGGTTACATACTTGGTTAAGACTTATAATAGGTCGTAGTATAAATAAGTATGAGTTATTTTATTATTTAGTGGTATTTAATGGTTATTAATTGTGAAAAACGGGGACTTATATGAAGTATGATATAAAATTGGGATGTTTCTTTTCTATGGCTACATACCTATTTGGGTTTGTAGTGGTCATGATATAAGCTGGTGCAATTGTTTTATTATTGTGAAATTTAATGGCTGTGAGTATAAAAATAACAGTTTATATCCGGGGGGTCCTTCTTATTTTTAGAGGTGTGGTAATAAAATGGATTTCATACTTTGATTAAGATTTATGGTCGGTTATAATATAGATAAATGGATTATTTTATTATTTAGTGGTGTTTAACGGTTACTAATTGTGAAAAATGAGGACTTATATAAAGTAAAGTATAAAATAGGACATTTCTTTCAGCGGTATGAGTGGTGGTAAATTAGGTTATAGATTTTTATTAGATCTAATGGTCGGTTGTAATATAAACAATAAATTATTTTTAGTGGCGTTTATAGGTATAAAGAATGGAGGTTTATGGGTAGTACGGTAATGGAAATATGCTTTAATTAGACTGTGGCGGGTCGTGATAAAAGCAACATATATTTTATTTTTTAGTGGCGTTTATAGGTATGAAGAATGGAGGTTTATGGGTAGTACGGTAATGGAAATATGCTTTAATTAGACTGTGGCGGGTCGTGATAAAAGCAATATATATTTTATTTTTTAGTGGCGTTTATAGGTATGAAGAATGGAGGTTTATGGGTAGTACGGTAATGGAAATATGCTTTAATTAGACTGTGGCGGGTCGTGATAAAAGCAACATATATTTTATTTTTTAGTGGTGTTTATAGGTATGAAGAATGGAGGTTTATGGGTAGTACGGTAATGGAAATATGCTTTAATTAGACTGTGGCGGGTCGTGATAAAAGCAACATATATTTTATTTTTTAGTGGCGTTTATAGGTATAAAGAATGGAGGTTTATGGGTAGTACGGTAATGGAAATATGCTTTAATTAGACTGTGGCGGGTCGTGATAAAAGCAACATATATTTTATTTTTTAGTGGCGTTTATAGGTATGAAGAATGGAGGTTTATGGGTAGTACGGTAATGGAAATATGCTTTAATTAGACTGTGGCGGGTCGTGATAAAAGCAATATATATTTTATTTTTTAGTGGCGTTTATAGGTATGAAGAATGGAGGTTTATGGGTAGTACGGTAATGGAAATATGCTTTAATTAGACTGTGGCGGGTCGTGATAAAAGCAACATATATTTTATTTTTTAGTGGTGTTTATAGGTATAAAGAATGGAGGTTTATGGGTAGTACGGTAATGGAAATATGCTTTAATTAGACTATGGCGGGTCGTGATAAAAGCAACATATATTTTATTTTTTAGTGGCGTTTATAGGTATGAAGAATGGAGGTTTATGGGTAGTACGGTAATGGAAATATGCTTTAATTAGACTGTGGCGGGTCGTGATAAAAGCAACATATATTTTATTTTTTAGTGGCGTTTATAGGTATGAAGAATGGAGGTTTATGGGTAGTACGGTAATGGAAATATGCTTTAATTAGACTGTGGCGGGTCGTGATAAAAGCAATATATATTTTATTTTTTAGTGGCGTTTATAGGTATGAAGAATGGAGGTTTATGGGTAGTACGGTAATGGAAATATGCTTTAATTAGACTGTGGCGGGTCGTGATAAAAGCAACATATATTTTATTTTTTAGTGGTGTTTATAGGTATAAAGAATGGAGGTTTATGGGTAGTACGGTAATGGAAATATGCTTTAATTAGACTGTGGCGGGTCGTGATAAAAGCAACATATATTTTATTTTTTAGTGGCGTTTATAGGTATGAAGAATGGAGGTTTATGGGTAGTGTGGTAATGGAAATATGCTTTAATTAGACTGTGGCGGGTCGTGATAAAAGCAACATATATTTTATTTTTTAGTGGCGTTTATAGGTATAAAGAATGGAGGTTTATGGGTAGTACGGTAATGGAAATATGCTTTAATTAGACTGTGGCGGGTCATGATAAAAGCAACATATATTTTATTTTTTAGTGGCGTTTATAGGTATGAAGAATGGAGGTTTATGGGTAGTACGGTAATGGAAATATGCTTTAATTAGACTGTGGCGGGTCGTGATAAAAGCAATATATATTTTATTTTTTAGTGGCGTTTATAGGTATGAAGAATGGAGGTTTATGGGTAGTACGGTAATGGAAATATGCTTTAATTAGACTGTGGCGGGTCGTGATAAAAGCAACATATATTTTATTTTTTAGTGGCGTTTATAGGTATGAAGAATGGAGGTTTATGGGTAGTACGGTAATGGAAATATGCTTTAATTAGACTGTGGCGGGTCGTGATAAAAGCAACATATATTTTATTTTTTAGTGGCGTTTATAGGTATGAAGAATGGAGGTTTATGGGTAGTACGGTAATGGAAATATGCTTTAATTAGACTGTGGCGGGTCGTGATAAAAGCAACATATATTTTATTTTTTAGTGGCGTTTATAGGTATGAAGAATGGAGGTTTATGGGTAGTACGGTAATGGAAATATGCTTTAATTAGACTGTGGCGGTCGTGATAAAAGCAACATATATTTTATTTTTTAGTGGCGTTTATAGGTATAAAGAATGGAGGTTTATGGGTAGTACGGTAATGGAAATATGCTTTAATTAGACTATGGCGGGTCGTGATAAAAGCAATATATATTTTATTTTTTAGTGGCGTTTATAGGTATGAAGAATGGAGGTTTATGGGTAGTACGGTAATGGAAATATGCTTTAATTAGACTGTGGCGGGTCGTGATAAAAGCAACATATATTTTATTTTTTAGTGGCGTTTATAGGTATAAAGAATGGAGGTTTATGGGTAGTGTGGTAATGGAAATATGCTTTAATTAGACTGTGGCGGGTCGTGATAAAAGCAACATATATTTTATTTTTTAGTGGCGTTTATAGGTATAAAGAATGGAGGTTTATGGGTAGTACGGTAATGGAAATATGCTTTAATTAGACTGTGGCGGGTCGTGATAAAAGCAACATATATTTTATTTTTTAGTGGCGTTTATAGGTATAAAGAATGGAGGTTTATGGGTAGTACGGTAATGGAAATATGCTTTAATTAGACTGTGGCGGGTCGTGATAAAAGCAACATATATTTTATTTTTTAGTGGCGTTTATAGGTATGAAGAATGGAGGTTTATGGGTAGTACGGTAATGGAAATATGCTTTAATTAGACTGTGGCGGGTCGTGATAAAAGCAATATATTTTATTTTTTAGTGGCGTTTATAGGTATGAAGAATGGAGGTTTATGGGTAGTACGGTAATGGAAATATGCTTTAATTAGACTGTGGCGGGTCGTGGTAAAGCAAGACTTTATGTGTAGTGGATAGTATATTAGTACTGCTATAATTAGTTGATAACCCCCAGGGTGGAGGATCGCCCGTGTGGTAACAACTGAAGTGTATATTTCTAAGAGGTGATAGTATATATAAGCCGCTACAAATGTAGTGGATAGTATATTAGTACTGCTATAATTAGTTGATAACCCCCAGGGTGGAGGATCGCCCGTGTGGTAACAACTGAAGTGTATATTTCTAAGAGGTGATAGTATATATAAGCCGCTACAAATGTATTTTATTTTTTAGTGGCGTTTATAGGTATAAAGAATGGAGGTTTATGGGTAGTACGGTAATGGAAATATGCTTTAATTAGACTGTGGCGGGTCGTGATAAAAGCAACATATATTTTATTTTTTAGTGGCGTTTATAGGTATGAAGAATGGAGGTTTATGGGTAGTACGGTAATGGAAATATGCTTTAATTAGACTGTGGCGGGTCGTGATAAAAGCAACATATATTTTATTTTTTAGTGGCGTTTATAGGTATGAAGAATGGAGGTTTATGGGTAGTACGGTAATGGAAATATGCTTTAATTAGACTGTGGCGGGTCGTGGTAAAGCAAGACTTTATGTGTAGTGGATAGTATATTAGTACTGCTATAATTAGTTGATAACCCCCAGGGTGGAGGATCGCCCGTGTGGTAACAACTGAAGTGTATATTTCTAAGAGGTGATAGTATATATAAGCCGCTACAAATGTAGTGAGGTTTGTAGCTATATAGTGGTGGGCTCAGCCCGTTGTTTAACCCCGAGGTGTAATACATGTCAGACTGCAAATCTGAAGTCGGCTTTCTGCCCGGGGTTTCTCCGTTTTTTTCCTCCCCCCCAAAAACGGAGAAAGCTAGGTTAAGGTCCGCCGGTTTGGACAGCTAGCTGTTAATTAGTTGTTTGTGGGATCGAGGCCCACTAATCTAGGGAGTCTTAGTTTAAGTTTAAATACCTGTGTTGCAAGCAGGTGATGTGGTGTAGCCGCAGACTCTAGGGCAGGAACTAAATTGTCTTTTTTGAGGGCTTTGAAGGCCCCTAGTTTTAGTATAACTTAAGTTCCTAGATGTTTGGTGATAGTGGTAGTAGAAGGGTGGTTAGTGCGGTTAGTAGGGATGTGGTTATATGGTGTTTTTTATCCGGTGTTCGTCATTTTATCAGTATCGGGGTTGTGTGGGGCGGGAGTGTTATTGATAAAATGTAGGTTAGTCGTATGTAGACATACAGGCTAAGTATGGATGATACGGCTATTGTAGTGGCTTCTACAATTATATTTATAGATGTTATTTTATTAAGGATTAATCATTTGGGTATGAATCCTGTGAGAGGGGGTAGTCCTCCCAGGGAGAGAATTGTTAGTGCCATGATTAGCATTAGATGGGGTGATGTAATTCAGATTATTCCCATATCTTTAATTGTTGTTGCTATTGTGTGGTTAATTGATAGGAAAATAGGGGTTGTAGTTAAAGCGTAGACTGTGAAGGTAAGGGTTGAGATTTTGGGTGCGGTGGTTATTGTAGCGATAACTCAGCCTGTGTGCGCAATGGATGAGAATGCTATAAGTTTACGTAGTTGGGTTTGGTTTAGGCTACCTAATCCGCCGATAGTGATGGAGAGGGCTGCTGATGTTAGTAGGAGTACTTGGTTTATTTTACTGTGGGTGGTTAATATGATTGCTAGTGGTGCAATTTTTTGTCATGTTAAAATGGTTAGTGTTGTTAGAGTAGTTGTGCCTTGTGTTACTTCTGGTAGTCAGAAGTGGAAGGGTGCGGCTGCTATTTTTATCATTAAGGTTATAGTGATTATTGTTGTTGTCATTGGGTCTGTTGTAATGTGTGTTTCTCAGTTGGAGGTGTTTATGGCATTTATTGTTGTCGCGAATAGTAGGGTTGTAGAGGCTATAGTTTGTGTTAGATAGTATTTGGTGGCAGCTTCTGTTGCTCGTGGATGGTGAGGTTTAGAAATTATTGGGATTATGGATAGGGTATTAATTTCTAGACAGACTCAGATTATAAGTCAGTGTGTGGCTATGGTGATCAGTAGTGTGCTTATGATGATGCTTGTTGTGATTACTAGTCAAGATATTAGGTTGATTGGTAAAGGCCGTGTGGCATTTCCGGGGTATGGGCCCGATAGCTTGTTTAGCTGACTTTACTTAGAAGGTAGTATACTGGTAGTATTGAGAGTTTTGATCTCTCAGGTTCAAGTTCGAGTCTTGACTTTCTAATATTAAGGAGATGATTTGAACATCTGTGTTGAGGTTTTAAGCCTGTTGCACGGCCTAGCTGTGCTACCTTAATGTCACGTTTAAAAGTTTTTAATAAAATGCTATATAAAATCAGCATTAAGTTGTAATACTGGGGAAAAAGTCTTTAATTACGAGAGGAAGTATTTTAACATTAGAATTTAATTTTTGAAGAGAAAGTGGCAAAATTTCGATTAACAAATTCGCATGGGAAAATTATATAATAAGATAAAGTGTCGTGGCAAAACAGTTCTTATGTAAGTATAATTATATTATTTTGGGAAGGCAATTTTATTGTAGTTTGTCGTATAAAAAAGGTATGATTTTTAAAAATGAGCCTTTAAAAAAAGTGCTAACAGCGGCGAAATTACTATAATAAAATAATGAGAAAAGTGAGTCAGGAGAAAAATATGTCTAAGAACCATGAAGAGATGTATCCATATAGGGAATGTGTAAGACCAAGAATCAAGCTCCACCCGGACTAAAAGGGTCTACCCCGGTAGGGGTAACGGTAACGGGCATATATGGGTGTCAGGTGAAAGGGAGAGAGATAAAAGACTACCAGGGGTGGATCTGGCAGGCTGATAAGAACATGAGGTGATATGTACCAATATAACGGGTGCGACCAAAGGCCTTGGAAAAAGCTAGTAGGGAGGGATGGTCCGGGCCATTGAGATGGACTTGAAGGTGTAACCAGTGGCCTCTTAAAAGGCATTCTGGGAGGAGTTACAATATATGGACGTGAAAAGCAGGACTGTATGCCTGAAGTGGAAGGATAGAGGATTTCACGGGCTGACCTAAACCAAGGGACACCATTAGGAACGGGATAGTCATGATTACCAATAATGTATATTCATGATGCATGGAACGTTAGAGAGATGAGGTAACAAATCGTCTGTTCGGTACTACTGTTTTATACAAATTAATTATAGAATAATTCTGGTTTAATAGGCGTGGGGCAGATCATTAATGTATGATTATACATAGTGAAATAAAGACTATAATGTAGATAGTACATATATAGCCGAATCTCGGAATGAAAGTTCTGGGGGGGAGGGGGGGGTACCCAGAGAGTATATTAGAGGGAGGTGGGAATTTATGGGTTCCGTATCTACTCTATCAAGGTAGCCCTGTGCTCGGGCACGCCTCCACTGTGGTGGTGTTCCTTGGAGTGTTGTTGAGGTGGAGAGATTAAGTAGGCATATGGCTAGGGTGAGTGGGAGATATTGTTTTCATAGGAGGTGTATGAGTTGGTCATAGCGGAATCGTGGGTATGAGGCTCGGATTCATAGGAATATAATGGTTATTAGGATTGTTTTTGCTATTAGGTTGGTTGTGAATAGTTGTGGGTTTGTTAGTCCTGGGTTTATAAATATTATAACTGAAAGGGTGTTTATTATTAGGATGTTAGTGTATTCGGCTAAGAAGAGAAGTGCGAATGGACCGGCTGAAAACTCTACGTTAAATCCTGAAACAAGTTCTGATTCGCCTTCGGTTAGATCGAATGGGGAGCGGTTGGTTTCGGCTAGGGTGGAGGTAAATCATATTATAGCTAAGGGTCATGATGGAATAAGTAGTCATATGTGTTCTTGTGTTTCTGTAAATGTCAGGAGAGAGTAGCCTCCGGATAGTGTGGCTATAGAAATAATGATTATGCCTAATGTGACTTCGTACGAGATGATTTGTGCTACGGCGCGTATTGCTCCTATTAGGGGGTATTTAGAGTTAGAGGATCATCCCGATCATAGGATGGTGTAGGTGAATATGCCAGACATAGCTATAATGAATAGAAGCCCTAAGTTTATGTTGGTAAGTGGGGATGGTATGGGTATTGGTGCTCAGGAGATTAGTGCTAGGGAAAGGGCTATGATTGGGGACAGGGTAAATAGGATTGGGGAGGATATGGTTGGCTTGGTTGCTTCTTTAGAGACTAGCTTGAGTCCATCTGCGATGGGTTGGAGTAGGCCGGTAGGGCCTACTAGGTTTGGTCCCTTGCGTAGTTGTATATATCCTAGGAGTTTTCGTTCTAATAAGGTTAAGAATGCGACGGCGATGAGGATGGGTAGGATGTAGAGTAATGGGTTGATGGTTTTTAATAGGATCATAGTGATATATTAAGGGTGATTACCTTAATTGACCTTATCTTGGTCTGGGTGTGGTATATGGTTGTTTGATTAGAGCGTGCGTGTGGTATTGGCTCTGCTCAACCTGTCCTTTCGTACTGGGTGGAGCGTATCATAGATAGAAACCGACCTGGATTGCTCCGGTCTGAACTCAGATCACGTAGGACTATTAATCGTTGAACAAACGAACCTTTAATAGCGGCTGCACCATTAGGATGTCCTGATCCAACATCGAGGTCGTAAACCTTCTTTTTGATATGGGCTCTTGAAGAAGATAGCGCTGTTATCCCTGGAGTAACTTGGCTCAATTATCAGCTTTGCTGGGTCGTGGTAGGCTTGTTGGCCTATGTGGGATTATATTATTGTTATTTGGAAGTTCTTTTTTTTTCCAAGGTCGCCCCAACCGAAAGTAGCTATTATTGGGTTTAATAGTTTAGTTTAAGCTTCACAGGGTCTTCTGGTCTTATGGTGGTATTCCAGCTTTTGTACTGGGAGATCAGTTTAATTGAGCTACTATAAGAGACAGTTAGACCCTCATTTTGCCTTTCATACAGGTCTACAATTAATAGACAAATGATTATGCTACCTTTGCACGGTTAGGGTACCGCGGCCGTTTAATTGTTCACTGGGCAGGCGTTGCCTTTAATACTGGTTTTATGCTAAAGGTTATGTTTTTGTTAAACAGTTGGGGTCTTTGGTTGCCGAGTTCCTTTTATAGTGTTAAATCTTTCTTTTTGACGCACCTGTGTTGGGGTCACAGTGTGTGGAGTGGCGTGTATGGGGTTGGTGTTTACCCTGGTTAGGTCTGTTGATAGCTAGTAGATTTTCTGTTTCTAGCGGATGGGTGCGTGTAGAGAGGTTATCTTATTATTAGTTTTAGCAGGATATTTCCTACAGTCGTAGGTTTACCTTTAATGGGTTTGGAGGTTTTGTTTGATTCTTGAATTAGTTTATATAATTCTTTAACGATATTTTGTTAGGTGGCTGCTTTAAGGCCTACGGGGTGGGGGAAAATGGCTTCCTCTCAAATTCAGGTTGTATCCTGTTTCAATAGAGCTGTACCTCTATTGAGTATCTTTAGGTTAATATTGGTGTTAATTTTGGTCTAAAGTAGAACTTAAATTCTTTTTTAGGTAGCCAGCTATCTCCAGATTCGATAGGCGTTTCACTTCTACCTGGAAGTCTTCCCACTCTTTTGCCACAGAGAAGGGTTTGCCCTTTAGGCTGCTTTGAGGTAGCTCATCTGGTTTCGGGGTGTGGACTATGATTCATCTTGCCTTTGTTTACTTGCTAAACCATGATGCGAAAGGTACAAGGGTTAATCTTTGCTGTTTGTTGCTTGAGTGGTTCCCTTGCGGTACTTTTTAGTGGTGTGTCACTGTTCGATCGCCTCTACTGAGTAAGTCAAATGGTTTGTTTATATATGAATAGATGTTTGTATGGTTTTATGATTCGGCTCAAAAAGATTATTGTTAATATCATTCGATTGTAGGTCGAACGCTTTAGTGTAAGCTACTTTTTGTTTCTAAGCGCACTTTCCAGTACGCTTACCATGTTACGACTTGCCCTGCTTTAAAAAAGTGGTGTATTTATGGATGGTTTTGTGTGTTTTACAGGGATGACGGGCGGTGTGTGCGCACTTCATTGCGTTAATTTCGGTTGAGTATTCTATTCTTATCTTACTGCTAAATCCGCCTTCAGTTTCTAGTTTCATAGTTTATTCGTTTTTTCTGGTGTAGAAAATGTAGCCCATCTTAGCCCCCTCATTAGTTACACCTCGACCTGTCGTGTTAGTGTAGTGATGTTTAGCTTACTTTATTACTTTCACAAGGTAAACTGGCGACGGCGGTATATAGACTGTTGGGCTAGTGGGGGTCGGGTTAATCGTGGATTATCGGTTATTAGACAGGCTCCTCTAGGTTGGTGTGAAGTACCGTCAAGTCTTTTAAATTTTAAGTTTTTACTCGTAGTTATTTGGCGAACAATTAGTTATTTGACTGTTTTGTAATGGCTAGGCATAGTAAGGTATCTAATCTTAGTTTGTGTCCTTGCTTTCACGAGTTGAAGTTGTTTAAGTGTTAGGGTTTGTGTTTGGTATAAACTTATGGCTTTTTACAGCCCAGTTCGGCCTTTTCCCTAAGGAGTTACGTATTTTTAGTCGTGCTTTACGCCGGCAGTATTGTCTTGGGTCTGTCGTGTAACCGCGGTCGCTGGCACGAGATTAACCGGCCCTAGAAACTCCATTATTGGGTCGAGCTTTCGCTTATAGCCCAATATTAACTACTGCTGTAAACCCGTGGGGGCGTGGCTTATGGGTTGCTTGGCGTCATGGGTGTATGCCTGATACCTGCTCTGTTGGGCGTATTGTTGTGGGCTATTTCACTGTTGTGTGGAGGCTTGCATGTATAAGTAAGGGGTTGAGACAATAAGAGGTTTAAGACCAAGACCTTGTGTTATCAGGGTAGGCCGTCTTAGCATTTTCAGTGCTATGCTTGAAAGTAAGCTATGATAAC